GGCATCAATTCAAATCCTGGATCTTCGAATTGAGAGAGCTATTGAGAAAGATCAAGAATTCTCACTATTTCTTAGATTCATGGATCAAATTCGATTCAGTGGGACCTTTCACTCACATTTTTTTCCACCAAGAACGTTTTATGAAACTCTTTGACCCCCGAATTTGGAGTATCCTACTTTCACGTTTTTCACAGGGTTCAACAAGCAATCGATATTTCACGATCAAAGGTGTAGTACTGCTTGTAGTAGTGGTCCTTATATCTCGTATTAACAATCGAAAGATGTTCGAAAGAAAAAATCTCTATTTGATGGGGCTTCTTCCTATACCTATGAATTCCATTGGACCCAGAAATGAGACATTGGAAGAATCTTTTTGGTCTTCCAATATCAATAGGTTGATTGTTTCGCTCCTGTATCTTCCAAAAGGGAAAAAGATTTCTGAGAGTTGTTTCATGGATCCGCAAGAGAGTACTTGGGTTCCCCCAATAAATAAAAAATGTATCATGCCTGAATCTAACCGGGGTTCGCGGTGGTGGAGGAACCGGATCGGAAAAAATAGGGATTCTAGTTGTAAGATATCTAATGAAACCATAGCTGGAATTGAGATCTCATTCAAAGAGAAAGATAGCAAATATCTGGAGTTTCTTTTTTTATCCTATACGGATGATCGGATCCGCAAGGACCATGATTGGGAATTGTTTGATCGTCTTTCTCCGAGGAAGAAGCGAAACATAATCAACTTGAATTCGGGACAGCTATTTGAAATCTTAGGGAAAGACTTGATTTGTTATCTCATGTCTGCTTTTCGTGAAAAAAGACCAATTGAAGGGGAGGGTTTCTTCAAACAAGAAGGAGCTGAGGCAACCATTCAATCAAATGATATTGAGCATGTTTCCCATCTCTTCTCGAGAAACAAGTGGGGTATTTCTTTGCAAAATGGTGCTCAATTTCATATGTGGCAATTCCGCCAAGATCTCTTCGTTAGTTGGGGGAAGAATCGGCACGAATCGGATTTTTTGAGGAACGTATCGAGAGAGAATTTGATTTGGTTAGACAATGTGTGGTTGGTAAACAAGGATCGGTTTTTTAGCAAGGTACGGAATGTATTGTCAAATATTCAATATGATTTCACAAGATCTATTTTCGTTCAAGTAACGGATTCTAGCCAATTGAAAGGATCTTCTGATCAATCCAGAGATCATTTCGATTTCATTAGAAATGAGGATTCAGAATATCACACATTGATCGATCAAACAGAGATTCAGCAACTGAAAGAAAGATCGATTCTTTGGGATTGGGATCCTTCCTTTCTTCAAACGGAACGAACAGAGATAGAATCAGATCGATTCCCGAAATGTTTTAGATCTTCCTCAATGTCCCGGCTATTCGCGGAACGTGAGAAGCAGATGAATAATCATCTGCTTCCGGAAGAAATCGAAGAATTTCTTGGGAATCCTACAAGATCAATTCGTTCTTTTTTCTCTGACAGATGGCCAGAACTTCATCTGGGTTCGAATCCTACTGAGAAGTCCACTAGAGATCAGAAATTTTTGAAGAAAAAACAAGATGTTTCTTTTGTCCCTTCCAGGCGATCGGAAAATAAGGAAATGGTTGATATATTCAAGATAATTACGTATTTACAAAATACCGTCTCAATTCATCCTATTTCATCAGATCCGGGATGTGATATGGTTCCGAAGGATGAACCGGATATGGACAGTTCCAATAAGATTTCATTCTTGAACAAAAATCCATTTTTTGATTTATTTCATCTATTCCATGACCGGAACAGGGGGGGATACACGTTACACCACGATTTTGAATCAGAAGAGAGATTTCAAGAAATGGCAGATCTATTCACTCTATCAATAACCGAGCCGGATTTGGTGTATCATAGGGGATTTGTCTTTTCTATTGATTCCTACGGGTTGGATCAAAAAAAATTCTTGAATGAGGTATTCAACTCCAGAGATGAATCGAAAAAGAAATCTTTATTGGTTCTACCTCCTCTTTTTTATGAAGAGAATGAATCTTTTTATCGAAGGATCAGAAAAAAATCGGTCCGGATCTACTGCGGGAATGATTTGGAAGATCCAAAGCTAAAAACAGCGGTATTTGCTAGCAACAACATAATGGAGGCAGTCAATCAATATAGATTGATCCGAAATCTGATTCAAATCCAATATAGCACCTATGGGTACATAAGAAATGTATGGAATCAATTCTTTTTAATGAATAGATCCGATCGCAACTTCGAATATGGAATTCAAAGGGATCAAATAGGAAATGATACTCTGAATCATATAACTATAATGAAATATACGATCAACCAACATTTATCGAATTTGAAAAAGAGTCAGAAGAAATGGTTTGCTCCTCTTATTTCTCGAACCGAGAGATCCATGAATCGGGATCCTGACGCATATAGATACAAATGGTCCAATGGGAGCAAGAATTTCCAGGAACATTTGGAACATTTCGTTTCTGAGCAGAAGGACCG